AGTAAGATGCCTGATTAAAGGATTATTTTGATATAATAAATAATGTAAAATTTACTCTTACTATTATAAATCTTGGGTTTAAACCAAGCCTAAAGAAATCAAAATTCTTAATGCATCATACATTTATTTATAAAAAGATAAGCTAATTTAAGCTTATGGGTTCATACCCCATCCATGAATAAAATTCTCTTTTTAATTAAAATTAATTCAACTAAAACAATATTTTTAATAATTTTATTTTTATCAACAATTATAGTTTTATCATCAAATAATATTTTAATATCATGAATAGCAATAGAAATTAATTTATTTATATTTATACCAATAATAACAAAAAAACAAAAAATAAAAGATCAGCCAATAAAATATTTTATTATTCAAAGATTATCCTCATCAACAATATTAATATCAATTTTAATAAATTTAAATTCTGAGATCCCCCTCAGAATAAGAATTTTATTAATAACAAGAATATTAATAAAAATAGGTATAATCCCATTCCATATATGACTTCCAACTATTATAAATAAAATATCATGAAATAACTGTTTTATTTTATCAACATGACAAAAAATTGCACCTATTAATATTTTATCACAATTAATTGAATTAAAAATATTAATTTTACCTTTATGTTTATCTTTACTAGTAGCACCAGTTACAGCAATTAAACAACTTTCAAGAAAAAAAATTATAGCTTATTCATCAATTTCAAATTCACCTTGAATATTAATTTCAATAATAATATCAAAATTTTTTTTTTATATATTTATAATAATTTATTCAACACTAACATTTATAATAATAAAAACAATAAAAAATATAAATTTAAACTTTATTAACCAAATTTTAACTAGAACAAAAATACAAAAATTAAATTTAATTATTTTAACTTTATCAATAAGAGGTTTACCTCCTCTAACAGGATTTTTACCAAAATGAATAATTTTACAACAAATAATTAATTTTTCTGAAATAGTATCTATTAGTATAATCTTTTCATCAATATTTTCAACATATATATATATAAAAATATCAAGAAACTTTATATTAAGAATAAATACTAAAAAAAAAAACAAAAAAATTTCAAAAAATCTAAATTTAGACATTATTTTTAATATATTAGGTTTACCTTTAATAATTATCCTTAAATCAAATTAAGGATTTAAGTTAAGTAAACTATTGACCTTCAAAGTTAAAAATATATATTTGTGTATTATAAGCCTTAACTAAAAAGTACCTTTAAATTTGCAACTTAAAATCATCATTGAATATAAAGCTTAATGATAAGAGGTTAAAACCTTAAATAAATTTACAATTTATTACTTTAATCAGACACCTTATCTATGAAGAAATGATTATTTTCAACAAATCATAAAGATATTGGGACTCTTTACTTTATATTTGGATTATGATCAGGAATTTTAGGAACAACTATAAGTATAGTAATTCGAATAGAATTAGCTCAACCAGGAACTATAATTAAAAATGACCAAATTTATAATACAATTGTTACATCTCATGCATTTGTAATAATTTTTTTTATAGCTATACCAATTTTAATTGGAGGATTTGGAAATTGATTAGTACCAATAATAATTGGTGCTCCAGATATAGCATTTCCACGTATAAACAACATAAGATTTTGATTATTACCTTCATCAATATCATTGTTAATCGAAAGATCAATTTCAGGGTCAGGTACAGGAACTGGATGAACAGTATATCCCCCTTTATCTAGACAACCTGCACATTCTGGTCCATCAGTAGATTTAACAATTTTTTCTCTACACATTGCAGGTATTAGATCAATTATAGGAGCAATTAATTTTATTTCAACAATTATAAATATACGTACAAAAGGAATATTAATAGAAAAAACTCCATTATTTTGTTGGTCAGTTTTAATTACTGCTATTTTATTATTAATTTCTTTACCAGTATTAGCTGGTGCAATTACTATATTATTAATAGATCGAAACTTTAATACATCATTTTTTGACCCATCAGGAGGTGGTGACCCTATTTTATATCAACACTTATTCTGATTTTTTGGACATCCTGAAGTATATATTTTAATTTTGCCAGGATTTGGATTAATTTCCCACATTATTATACACGAAAGAGGAAAATCAATTACATTTGGTCATCTAGGAATAATTTATGCAATAATTTCAATTGGAATTTTAGGATTTATTGTTTGAGGACATCATATATTTACTGTTGGTATAGATATTGATACACGAGCATATTTTACATCAGCAACAATAGTAATTGCTGTACCAACAGGAATTAAAATTTTTAGATGAATTGCAACTATGCAAGGATCAACATCAAAAAAATCACCACAAATACTATGAACTATAGGATTTGTATTTTTATTTACTATAGGAGGTTTAACAGGTGTAATTTTAGCAAATTCATCAATTGATATTATTATTCACGATACATATTATGTAGTAGCCCATTTTCATTATGTATTATCAATAGGAGTAGTATTTGCAATTATAGCAAGAATTATTCAATGATTTCCATTATTTACAGGAATAATATTAAACAAAAAATGATTAAAAACACAATATTTAATTATATTTATTGGAGTAAATTTAACATTCTTTCCACAACACTTTTTGGGATTAGCAGGGATACCACGACGATATTCAGACTATCCAGATACATTTATAATATGAAATTTTATTTCATCAATTGGATCAATTATATCATTAATTAGAATTTCAATATTTATATTTATTATGTGAGAAACATTAATATTTAAACGAATAATAATCTTTAAAAAAAATTCAATAACATCAATAGAATGATTTTCAAATAATCCCCCAGCAGAACATACATTTAACGAAACACCTATTATTTCAAAATTCTAAGAGTGTCAGAAAAGTGTAATGAACTTAAAATCCATTTATAAAGAAAAAAATTCTTTCCTTAGAAATATCAACCTGAATAAAAATAAATTTACCTAATAGAGCTAGACCTATAATAGAACAATTAATTTTTTTTCATGACCATACTATATCTTTATGTATTTCAATTACATCAGTTGTAATGTTTATAATAAATTCAACAAATAAAAATAAATTTTCTAACCGAATATTATTAGAAAATCAAATTATAGAAACAACATGAACTATTTTACCAGCTATTATATTAATTATAATTGCCCTTCCATCAATTAAAATTTTATATTTAATAGAAGAATTAATTAATCCAATTATTACAATTAAAGTAATTGGTCATCAATGATATTGAAGATATGAATATTCAGATAAAAAAAAAATTGAACTAGAATCATTTATAACAAATAAAAAAAAAAAAAATATTTTTCGTCTTTTAGATGTTGATAACCGAATAATTTTACCTTTTATGTCACAAACACGAATAATTATTACTTCATCGGATGTTATTCACTCATGAACAATTCCATCACTAGGAATAAAAATAGATGCTACCCCAGGTCGATTAAATCAAACATCAATTATAACAAAGAAACCAGGTATATTTTTTGGTCAATGTTCAGAAATCTGTGGTACAAATCACAGATTTATACCAATTACAATAGAAAGAATCAATATGAAAAAATTCATTGAATGAATAAATAAATTTTCATTAAGTGACTGAAATGAAAGTAATGGTCTCTTAAACCAAAATATAGTAAATCAAATACTCTTAATGAAAGAAGTTAGTTTAAAAAAAACAATTATTTGTCAAATAAAAATTATATTATTTATACATCTTAATACCACAAATATCTCCAATCATATGAACAATTATTTTAATTATTACTAATATATTAATTTTTCAAATAAATTCAATAAATATATATAACTCATTTAAAATAAAAAAAAAAATTAAAATTAAAAAAATATTTAAATCAAACTGAAAATGATAACAAGTTTATTTTCATCATTTGACCCAGCATCAACTTATATACAAATAAACTGAATAATAATAATATCAACAATAATAATTTTACCAATAAATTTTTGATTAAAAAAATCACGATGAAATATACTTAAAAATAAAATAGAAAAAAAAATTAATAAAGAATTTTATAATTTAACACATCATAAAGAAATTATTTTAATATCAACAAGAACATTTTTTTTAATTCTAATTTATAATATTGTAGGATTATTACCTTATACATTTACACCTACAAGCCATATTTCATTAACAATATCAATAGCTATACCAATATGAATTATATTAATATTATACGGATGAACTAAATTTACAAATTCAATATTTATTCACTTATTACCCACAGGTACACCAAATATAATTATACCTATAATAATTATAATTGAAACAACAGGAAATTTTATTCGACCAATTTCACTATCAGTACGATTAACTGCAAATATAATTGCTGGACACCTTCTATTAACACTATTAGGAAATATAAATAATATTAAAATTTTACCTTTAACATTCATTATACAATTAATTTTAATATTATTTGAATTAGCAATTTCAATTATTCAAGCTTATGTTTTTTCAACCCTAATAACATTATATTCAAGAGAAATTCCATATGAAAAAAAATCATCCATTTCACATAGTTTCTAAAAGACCATGACCAATTATTTTATCAATTAATATTATGACAATAATATTAGGAATAATTATATGAATCAACAAAAAAGAAATAACTTTAATATTTATAGGCTTAATATTAACAATTATTTGTATAATAACATGATGACGTGATATAATACGAGAATCAACATATCAAGGTAATCATACAATTAAAGTAAAAAATGGAATTAAAATAGGTATAATTTTATTTATTACGTCAGAAATCATATTTTTTTTTTCATTTTTTTGAACATTTTTCCATTCAAGTTTATCACCAACAATTGAAATTGGTTTAAATTGACCCCCAAAATCAATTAAGACATTCAATCCAACAGAAATTCCACTTTTAAATACAATTATTTTATTATCTTCAGGTATAACAATTACCTGAACTCACAAAAGAATTATATTAAACAAATTTAAACAATCAAAAAAATCTCTTATTATTACAATTTTATTAGGATTATATTTTTCAATTTTACAAAAATGAGAATATTCACAATCAAAATTTTCAATTTCAGATTCAATTTATGGATCAACATTTTTTTTAACTACAGGATTTCATGGAATCCATGTAATTATTGGAACATCATTTTTAATAATTTGTACAATACGAATAAATATATTACATTTTACAAAAAAAAATCATCTAGGATTCGAGTCAGCAGCATGATATTGACATTTTGTTGATGTAGTATGATTATTTTTATATATTTCAATATATTGATGAGGTAAATATTCTTTTAGTATAAAAGTATAATTGATTTCCAATCAAAAGGTTAAAAAAAATTAAAAGAATAATAAAAATTACACTTACAGCATTAATTATAGTAAATATTATTAATATAATATTTTTATTAACTATCTTAATATCAAAAAAAACAAAAATAAGACGAGAAAAAAATTCACCATTTGAATGTGGATTTTCACCATTCTCAAAATCACGTAAACCATTTTCTACACATTTTTTTTTAATTGCAACCCTTTTTTTAATTTTTGATGTAGAAATTTCAATTATTTTACCAATAACATCAACAAAAATAAGTAATATAACTGAATGAATAACTTCAAGAATATTAACAATTTTTATTTTATTTATTGGATTAATTCACGAGTGAAAAAATGGTATATTAGAATGATCTAAATAGGAATATAGTTAATTATAACATTCTCTTTGCAAGAAAAAAGTATTGAAATCAATTATTCTTATTAAGTAAAGAAGTAAAATACAATTAATTTCGACTTAAAATTAAGGAAAATTCCTCTTACTTATTAATTGAAGCTAAATAGAAGCAATCCACTGTTAATGGAAAAAATGATTTTTAATCCAATTAAAAGAGTAATAATAAAGAAGCCGCTAACTATCTTAAAAGTGTTTATTCACTTTACTCTTATTTATATAGTTTAAATAAAACATTATATTTTCAATATAAAAATAAATTAATATTTATAAATATTTAGAAGTTTTAAACTATCAAGACATTTTCAATATCAAACTTTAATTAAGCTACCTAAATTAAACAAAAAAAAATAATAAAAAAAAAATAAAAAAAGAAATTAAATAAATATAAAATCCACGTAAAATAAAATTTTCAAAATAAATTATTATCCAATTCAAAGAACCTAACAAACCACCAGAAACCTTATATTCTAACCAACCATTATCAATTAATATTATAGAAAAAGTTCTAAAAGTAAAAAAATAATTTAAAAAAAATTTAGAAGAAAAATAATTTATAAATATTATAGAACCAAAAAAAAAAAAAATAAAATATCTACAAAATAAAACAACATTTCTTAAAAAATTAAAAAATAAAAAAAAAAAAATAAATATAATATATAAAGGAATAAATTTTAAAAATATTTCAATAACAAAAACAAAATCAATAAATAATCAAAAAATATAAGAACCACTAAATAAAGAAAAAAAAAATAAAAAAAATAAAGATATATTTATATAATTACAATAAACAAAATTAAGTATTGAAAAAAAAAAAGAATTAAAAAAAAATAAATAATAAATTAAACGAAATCTATACAACAAAGTTAAAAAAATACATAAACAAAAAAAAAAAAAATATAAATAATTGATTTCAGATAAAATAATTAATTCAATAATAAAATCCTTAGAATAAAATCCAGAAAAAAAAGGAAATCCACATAAACAAAATAAAGAAATACAAAAACAACTAGAAATATAAGGTCTTTGAATTAATAAACCACCTATAAAACGAATATCTTGATTTCCAATAAAACAATGAATAAAAAAACCTGAACAAAGAAACAATAAAGACTTAAAAATAGCATGAATTAACAAATGAACAAAACATAAAATTAAAGAACCAAAAGAAAGAATAAAAAATATAAATCCTAATTGTCTTAAAGTAGAATAAGCAATAACTTTTTTTAAATCATTTTCTAAACAAGCACCAAATCCAGAAATAAATATAGTAATTATAGATAAAAATATCAAAAAACTAGTATCAAAAAAAAAAATATAATAATTAAAACGTATAATTAAATAAATTCCAGAAGTAACTAAAGTAGAAGAATGAACTAAAGAAGATACAGGTGTAGGTGCTGCTATAGCAGCAGGTAATCAAAAACAAAAAGGAAATTGTGCTCTCTTAGTAAAAGAAGAAAATAAAATTAAATAAATTATAAAATTTAAATCTATATCAAAAAAATTATTATAAAAAATAAAATGACAAGAACCAAAATTAAAAAATCAACCAATAGAAATAATCAAAAAAACATCACCTAAACGGTTTATAAAAACAGTTAATAAACCAGAACTTAAAGAAATATAATTATTATAATAAATAATTAAACAATAAGAAACTAAACCAAGACCATCTCAACCTAATAATAAACAAATTAAATCAGGTATTATAATAAATAATACTATACTAAAAATAAATATAAAAACTAAATAAAAAAAACGAATTAAATTTAAATCATTATTTATATATCCTAATCTATAATAAAGAACACAACTAGAAATTAAAAAAATAAAAGACATAAAAATTATAGAAATTCAATCAAATAAAAAAATACAAGTAAAATTAAAACTATTTATTATAAAAATAGTTCATTCAAAAAAAAAAATTAAATCATATTCATAAAAATAAATACCAAAAAAAAAAAAAAATAAAAAAAATAAAAAAAAAAAAAAAAAAATATTTAAACAAAATATCACTATTCACCCTAAATAAAGTTCACTGAAACCACAATTCAATATTTTATATAAACTAAATGAATAAAAATAAATACATATCAAATATTAGTAAAATAATTGTAATAAAATGTTCTTAACCTTAAACAAATTTTGTTTAAAAAAAAAAAAAAAAAAAAGAAAGAAAAAAAAATATAACTTTATTCAACTTTTGAAGTCTACTGAAGTAAATTCAATATTTTATATAAACTAAATGAATAAAAATAAATACATATCAAATATTAGTAAAATAACTGGATATAAATGTAATCTTAAAATAAAAAATTCATTTACTGAACAAATTCTAATAAATTTTAAATTTCCTCTTAAATTCCCATGATTAACTAAAAAAAAAAATATTAATCTATAACAAGCAGAAAAAAAAAAAATAAAAAATAAAAAAAAAATAATATAAAAATTTCAAGAAATTAAACCAAAAGAAATACAAATTTCAGAAAAAAGATTAATTCTAGGTGGACAAGATATATTTAAAATACAAAAAATAAATCAATAAAAAGATAATGAAGGTATAAAATTTAAAATACCCCTTACTAAAAAAAATCTACGTCTATTTAAAATATTAAAAATAATCCCAATTAAAAAAAAAAGACCTGAAGAAACAAAACCGTGACCAATTATAAAAATTAATGAACCTAAATTTCCTCACATTGTTAAAGTAAATATTCCTCTAATTACTATTCTTATATGACAAATAGAAGAATAAGCAATCAATATTTTTATATCTCTTTGAATTATACAAAATAAACTAATTAAAATACAACCATATAATCTCAATCTAATAAAAAAATAATTATATTTAAATACAAATAAATAAATAAATTTTATTGAACGAATTATTCCATAACCACCTAATTTTAATAACAAACCAGCTAAAATTATTGACCCACTCACAGGAGCTTCAACATGAGCTTTTGGTAATCAATTATGTAACCCAAATAAAGGAAATTTAACTAAAAAAGAAAAAATAATAAAAAAACATTTATATATTGAATTAATTTTATAATTAAAAAAATATCTAAATTTTCCAAAAAAAACTATTTCATCTAAAATAACTAATAAAAAAGGAAAAGAAGCAAATAAAGTATAAAAAATTAAATAATAACCAGCTATTAAACGTTCAGGTTGATATCCTCAACCAAAAATAATTAAAAATACAGGGATTAATCTACCCTCAAAAAAAAAATAAAAATAAAAAAAATCAACAACTACAAATACATTAAATAATAAAAAAATCAATAAACAAACATAAAATAAAAAATACTTAAAATTTATTATTTTACAATAACTAACTATAGAATAAATTATTAAAATACAAATTCAAATTGATAAACAACAAAATATAAAAGAAATTTTATCAACAAAAAATATATAACAAAAATTTCCTCAATCTAAAACTGTAAATTTACAAATTAAAAAAAAAAAAAAAAAAAAAATAAAAAAAAAATAAATACAATAAACTCAATTTAATATTAATCTTATAGGGATCATAAAAAATAAATATAAAATAAATTTTAACATAATCTTAATCTATCTAAATAATCTCTTCTATATTTACGACTTAAATATACAATCAAAGAAAGACCTAAAACACCATCACAAACTCCAAAAACTAAATAAATTATACCAAAAAAATAATCATAACAAAAATATCCAAAAAATAAAAATATAAAATAAAATAAAGATAATAATAAAAATTCTAATCTTAAAAGAGATAATAAATAATGTTTTCGTACTATAAATAATCTAACAAAACCAGAAATAAAAATTATTAATCTTAATAACATAAGTTTTTATAGTTTAAAAAAAACATTGATCTTGTAAATCAAAATTAAAATAAATATTTTAAAAACTATCAGTAAAGAAAATTTTTTCATTTTTAGTCTCCAAAACTAATATTTTAATTAAAATACTTACTGTATAATAAAAATTTTGATTTTAAATTCAATTATTACACCTATATTAAAACACCCTATTTCTTTAGGATCAATATTAATTTTCCAAACTATATTAGTTTCAATTTATATAACAAAAAATTTAAAAAGAACATGATTTTCATATATCTTATTTATTACAATAATTGGAGGTATAATAGTTATATTTATATATATAGCAAGAATTGCTTCAAACGAAAAGTTTAAATATAATATAATTAATATATTAATTTTATTAACTATTATAATTATAATTATATATATAGAAAAAGATAAAACAATAGATATATTTAACAAAATTAATGAATTTAAATTTAATTTAAACGAAAATGAAGAAATTAAATCATTATCAAAATTTTTCAATAAAAGAAAATCAAAAATTACAATTTTCATAATAACTTTATTATTTATAATAATAATTATTATTACAAATATTTCAAATACATTTGAAGGTCCATTAAAAAAAACTTATGTTTAAACCTTTACGAAAATTTACATTTATTAATAATTTTATTATTGACTTACCCTCACCATCAAATATTTCAACATGATGAAATTTTGGTTCACTATTAGGTATATGTTTAATAATTCAAATCGTTTCAGGAATTTTTTTAGCTATACATTACTCACCAAACATTTTAAATGCATTTAAAAGAATTATTCATATTACACGAGATGTAAATTATGGATGATTAATACGTAATTTACACGCTAATGGAGCATCAATATTTTTTGTAATAATTTACTTACACACAGGACGAGGAATTTATTATGGCTCATACAAATTTAAAAAAACATGAATTTCAGGTACAATAATATTAATTTTATTAATAGCAACTGCATTTATAGGATATGTTTTACCATGAGGACAAATATCATTTTGAGGAGCAACAGTAATTACAAATTTAATTTCTGCTATTCCATATTCAGGACAAATAATTGTAAACTGAATTTGAGGAGGTTTTGCTGTAGATAATCCTACATTAAACCGATTCTTTACATTTCACTTTATTTTACCCTTTATATTAACAATTTTAGTAATTTCCCATCTAATTTTTTTACATGAAACAGGTTCTTCAAATCCATTAGGAATAAAAAATAATATTGATAAAATTTCTTTCCACCCATACTTTTCTATTAAAGATATTTTAGGAATAATCATTTTAATAACAATATTCTCCTTTATATTAAATTCTTATCCATTCTTATTTACAGATCCAGAAAATTTTACCCCAGCAAACCCAATAATTACACCTATTCATATTCAACCAGAATGATATTTTCTTTTTGCATATGCTATTTTACGATCTATTCCTAGAAAATTAGGAGGAGTAATTGCACTTCTATTTTCAATTTTAATTTTATTTATTTTACCATTTTCAATAAAACAAAAATTTCAAAGAACCAAATTTTATCCTATAAATAAAATCTTATTTTGAATTTTTATCAATACATTTATTTTATTAACATGAATTGGTGCACGACCAGTTGAACCTCCTTTTATAATTTTAAGACAAATTTTAACAATTTTATATTTTTTAAATATTATAATTATACCAATTAGACTTAAGTCATGAGATAAATTAAATTAGTTAATAAGCTTTAAGCATAATATCTTGAAAATATTAAAAAGAATTTAAATTTCTATTAACTTTTATAAAATACTAAAAATAATGAAAAATATAAACACCTTTAAAGAAATAAAATAAATAAAATAATTTAAGACAATAGGTAAATAACATTTTCAAGATAAATATATTAATTTATCATAACGATAACGAGGGAAAGTACCCCGAATTCAAATAAATAAAAAAATAAAAAAAATAACCTTTAAAAAAAAAAATAATCTAAATAAATTACCCCCAAAAAATATTAAAGTTAATAAAAATCTTATAAATATTATATTTCTATACTCAGCTAAAAAAAATAAAGAAAATCTAAAAGATCTATATTCAACATTAAATCCAGAAACTAATTCAGATTCTCCTTCAGAAAAATCAAAAGGAGAACGATTAGTTTCAGCTAAACAACAAGAAAAAAAAATAAAAAATAAAGGTATACACAAAAAAAAAAATCAAATATAAAATTGTAAAATTATAAAATTTACTATATTAAATCTTTCAATATAAATAATAAAACATAAAATAATTAGAAAAAAACAAACTTCATATGATACTCTTTGAGCAACTGAACGTAAAGAACCTAGTAAAGAATAAATAGAATTTGAAGCCCAACCAGAAATTATAATAAAATATACACCTAAACCAGAACAACACAAAAAAAACAAAACACCTAAAACTATTCTTAAAAAATTTAAATATAACGGATATAATAATCAAAAAATTAAAGAAACTATTAAACCAACAATGGGAATAAAATAATAAATAAAATAGTTACCAAAAATTAAAAAATAAAACTCCTTAGAAAATAATTTTAAACCATCAGAAAAAGGTTGAAATAAACCCAAATATATTACTTTGTTAGGACCTTTGCGAAATTGAATATAACCTAAAATTTTACGTTCAAATAATGTAAAAAAAGCAACACCTAATATAACAAAAATAAATATAAAAAAAACTCTTAAAAAATACATTTACTAACTGTAATTAAACATTATTAAATTCTAAATTTAAAGCACTTATTTCTGCCAAACTAGTAATAAATTTTATATTTTAAAAGTCCTTTCGTACTAATTAAAAAAAAAGTAAAGAAGATAGAAACCAACCTGGCTTACACCGGTCTGAACTCAGATCATGTAAAATTTTAAAGGTCGAACAGACCTAGAATTGTAAAACCTACCCCACAATCAAATTTTAATCCAACATCGAGGTCGCAAACATATTTATTAATATGAACTCTCCAAATATATAACGCTGTTATCCCTAAGGTATCTTTATCTAATAATCAAAAAAAAGGATCATTTTACCAAAAATAATTGTTATAAAATATTAAAGTTTAAAATTTTAATTATCACCCCAATAAAACAAATTTAAATTTAAATAAATAATACAACAAAAAAAATATATAAACTTAAAATTATAAAGATCTATAGGGTCTTATCGTCACTCTTTAATATTTTAGATTTTTAACTAAAAAACCAAATTCAAAAAAATTAATTAAATAAAGTATATTTTTCGTTTAACCATTCATTCCAGACCTCAATTAAAAGACTAATTATTATGCTACCTTTGCACAGTCAATTTACTGCGGCTATTTAAAATTACAATTCATTGAGCAGGTTAGACTTTTAAATTTTACTAAAAGACATGTTTTTGATAAACAGGCGAAAATAAAATTTGCCGAATTCATATAATTAAAATATCAATTTACTAATTTAATCATTATTAAAAAATAAATAATTTTATATTTAAATTTAATAAAAAAATAAATAATTAATTTTAAAAAAATTTAATCTTTTACGAACTTTAAAAATGACAGATTTTAAGCCTATTTAAATAATTTTAAAAAAAAATTATAAATATTTAAAGAGCTTATCCCCAATAAAATTTGAAATCAAAATGAATTTAATAAATAAAAAAACAAAAAGAAATCATTAATTTAATTAAATTCTTAAATAACCAGATAAAAAATTGAACGAATTTAATTTCAAAACCACTTAAATATTTTAAATATTTATTCAACAATAAAATTTATACTTAAGTAAATATCAACCATTCGGGAAAAAAATATAAATTTTTTAATTTAATTAACCCTGATACAAAAGGTACAAAAAAAAATTAATCTTTTATTTAAAAATTTTTATCCTTTACAGTTTAATAAAAAAATTTTATTAAAAAAATAAATAAACAAGTTTAAAATTTTTATTAAAAAAAAAAACTTTAATTTAAAAAATTAATTTTCAGATATAGTTGACTTAACAACTTAAATTTTATTGTAAATAAAAAAATTAAATCTGTTTCTAGATACACTTTCCAGTACATCTACTTTGTTACGACTTATCTCACTATATGAGAGTGACGGGCGATATGTACATAATTAAGAGCATAATTCAAAAATTTTAATAAAATTAATTACTTTTAAATCCAAATTTAAATTATTTATATAAATAATTTTTCCCAAACAATATTAATGTAACCCATAATAACCTAAATATAATTGCACCTTGACCTAACATAAATTTTATAAAAAAAAAGAAAATTAATTTTTCAATACATTCAACAACAGAGATATACAAAAAAAAATTAAGGTAAAATTAATCGTGGATTATCATTTAAATTACAGGTTCCTCTAATTAGATTAAAAACCGCCAAATTTATTGAATTTAAAAAAAAATTTACTACCCGGAAAATTTATTAATCTTAAATAACAGGGTATCTAATCCTGGTTTAAAAAAAAGTGTATTCAGTAAAAAAAAAAAATTAAATATAAATTTCACCTAAATAAACAAATTCTTATAAAAAAACTGATTACCAAAATTAAATTACTTTTTCATGATGTTTAACCGCGAATGCTGGCACATAATTATACTGAAATATTTAAAATTGCTTAAATTAAAAAAAAAAATTATAAAATTTAAACACTGAAAATAAATTTTAATCCATTTAGGAAATTTAATCTTACAAAAACTTACATGCATAACAATCTAAAACCAATTTTTTAAAACCAAAATCAAATTTTTTTAATTATATTAAGTTATTATAATTTTGGAACAATAAACCTACCCACCTATTTTAATGCTGAATTTTATATATATCCCCATATTAAATTCAGCATCTTATACCGTCCAGCAATATAAGACTATTTTATACCAGAAATCACCCATTTTATTTAATAACTTTAAAATAATTTTGGAACAATAAACCTACCCACCTATTTTAACGCTGAATTTTATATATATCCCCATATTAAATTCAGCATCTTATATTGTCCAGCAATATAAGACTATTTTATACCAGAAGTCACCCATTTTATTTAATAACTTAAAAATAATTTTGGAACAATAAATTAAACAAAACATATATATTTAAATTTAATTGTTTAATAATAATAATAATAATAATGTAATAAACTATAATAAATATTTTATACTTAAAAACAATACAAAATCAATTAATTATTATACTAGAAAGAGCCCATTTTAATAATATATTAATATTAATAAGATAAAAATTATAAAATAAATTTTAAAATTTAATTATTTATGTTAAAATAAAAATTTATATTAATAAAATATTTTATTAATATAATTAATCTTAATTCAAATTAATAAGCTTAATATTAAATATTTTATATAAATATACTAAATTATTAATTATTTAATTATTAGCGGTTATTAAAATATATTTAAAATTAATTTAATATATATAAATTAAAATTTTTACAAATTTTGCCAATTTTTTCCAAATTTTGTCACTTTTTTCCCAAATTTTGCCAATTTTTTCCAAATTTTGTCACTTTTTTCCCAAATTTTGCCAATTTTTTCCAAATTTTGTCACTTTTTTCCCAAATTTTGTCACTTTTTTTCCAAATTTTGTCACTTTTTTTACAAATTTTGCAACTTTTTTTACAAATTTTGCCAATTTTTTCCAAATTTTGTTACTTTTTTTCCAAAATTTGTCACTTTTTTTACAAATTTTGTCACTTTTTTCCCAAATTTTGTCACTTTTTTTCCAAATTTTGTCACTTTTTTTCCAAATTTTGTCACTTTTTTTCCAAATTTTGTCACTTTTTTCCCAAATTTTGTCACTTTTTTTTCAAATTTTATTGCTTACTAAATAATATAAAAAATTAAGTTTTTATTTAATTTAACAAAAATAGATTTACACTAAATATCCAAACAAATTATAATTGTAACGTATTATTTTTTTTTCAAGTAAATAATA